TTAGAAGTTCATTGAACTTGAAGAAGTTCTATTTGTATTTGTTCAATAAATTTACCTATATTTTTGTTTGTCCACTACTTAACATGATAAATCGAAAAAAGGTTATGATAAACCGAGAAAAAAATGGAAACTACGAATAGTCATTTTTGACGAACAGGATCAAGAATCATTATTAATTCGACACAAGAAGGGGTTGGGGAAAATCCCTTTTCTTGTGTCAAGGACTAGGAGACGAACAACCCCCCCCCCCTAAAAAAAACCCTTTGTTCCTTTCATTTATACTTTGGTTTATATTTTCCGCTTATTTATCTTTTGTTTTGATTCTATTCGAATAGAAAACTACTGATTCATTCTATATCACTTCGATTTGGATTGAAAAAACAAAGAAGAGATAAGTAAAAAAAAAGAGTCTTCTTCACAATATACATATCATGACCGGTATAAGTAATTCCCGAAATCTGGTAGAAAAAAAAAGAAACAAACAAAATTTTTTTGATCATACACAATTACATAATATAATTATTACATAATATAATTGCCAACAAGAGTTTGTTTCTTTTTAGAGCTTGATGTTGAAAAATCCGCGGATCTAGAAATTCATTTCGGACAATTGAACCTTCTCAAACTGTTTCTTTTTAAGAACTAAAAAGATTTGTGCCAAAATAACAGATGCCAAGAAGAGCAAAAGGCCTTGGACACGTAATGGATCTTGAAGTACTACTTCCGCATCCCCCTGACCAAACCCGCCCACATTAGGATTACTCGTTAATGGTTGATCAAGTTTGATGGATTCGCCCTCGGAAACAAGAAGTTCCGGCCCTGGAGGGATAATATCAACCACTTGACGCCCATCCGATGCCTCCACTATGGTTATTTCGTACCCCCCTTTCTCTTTTCGTATGATTTTGCTTACTATACCTGCTGCTGTAGCATTATAAACATTATTGTTACTCTTGCTCCCGTCGGGATAAATCTGACCCCTTCCTCTGTTCCCGCCTACATATATGGGATATTTTAAGAAGTGAACATCTTTCTTAGTAGCGGGGTCCGGGGAAAGAATAGGAAAGGTGATTTCACTATATTTCTGACCAGGAACAGGACCTATCACAAGAATATTTTTTTTAGTAGGGCGGTAACTTTGAAAAGCCAGATTTCCTATCTTTTCTTTAATCTCAGGCGAAATACGATCGGGGGGGGCTAGTTCAAACCCCTCGGGTAAAATAAGAACAGCCCCTACATTCAAAGCTCCTTTTTTACCATTAGCAAGAACTTGTTTCACTTGCAGATCATAGGGAATTCGAACAACTGCTTCAAATACAGTATCCGGAAGTACTGCTTGTGGAACCTCGATATCCACGGGTTTATTAGCTAAATGGCAATTGGCACATACAATACGGCCAGTTGCTTCTCGTGGATTTTCATAACCCTGCTGTGCAAAAATGGGATAGGCATTTGAAATGGGTGCCTGAGTTATTATATATATCATTATCATGAGCGATACGGAAATGGATCGAGTAATCTCTTTCTTTATCGACGAAAAGGTTTTTTTAGTTTGCATGGTCCAATCATTGATCCCGAAATTTTCTACAATAAAATTAGGTAGGTCGCTAGTAGAGTTCCCTATCTATAATTTTGCTATTTAATGAAATAATTTTTCTGAAATATTGGAGAAATCGCTTGGCTGGGTAGAAAGATTAAGTACAATTTTGAATGTTTTGCTTATGTACAAAGTACCAAATATTCTAATTAGGTCGGTCGATCATTTTTCAGTCGTTCATTGAATGATAAATAACTACAAGTGAAGGAGATACGCGATTTAAATAACGAAAGATCCAATATTTAAAAATTGTATCTAAAATGACTGGAAAAGTAGAAACAAGACCGGATATAATTTGATCATTATGAACAAATCCAAAATCTTTGTAGACAGAGCCAATCATTAATTCCCAACCGTGGGGCGAATGGAATCCTATACATAAATCAGTTAATAAAAGAATAGAAAAAGCTTTTATTGTGTCGCTTAAGTTATATAGGAATTCTTGAACCCAAGAGTTAAGAATAACAAGTTCTTCATTACCTAAAATAGAATAACCACTTAGAATAACGAAACAGATTATATTTGTCGAGAAGTGTAAAATTGTATGGATACGATCCTCATTGTGCATCTTGATCAATTGGATCGTTTCTTTGTAGATTTCAACGCGAAGCTTTTGTAAATGCGTTTCCGGGTATTCCTTTATCATTTCCTCCAAACGAAGGAGTTCCTCTAAGTCTATGAATTTTTTTAGAATACTCTTTTCTTGAATATCATTCAAAAAAATTTCGGATTGCCTAATATTCCACCAATTAGTAATCCAAGATTCCAGACTTTTTTTAAATGAGAGAGAGATCCACCAAGGCAAAAATACTATAGATGCAAGATATAGAAGGGAAATGAATACTTTCTTTTTTGCCATTTTTTCGTCTGTGAATTTTTGAAGTTTTAATGAACTCACCCCATGCGTCGACTCTATATGATACTAATATTTCTATCAAGCATAAGTTATATTCCAAGTCATCTAGCCCATTAATCTATTTCAGAATTTTTATTTGTGATGCAGTATAGCGGTTAGTCCTTGAATCTAGAAAGAATACAGAAATAGAATAAGAAAGAGCCCACTTCAAATTAATATTAGTCGGATTTCGAGACGAAAGAACTCCTGTTCTATTAAAAAAAATTATGGACACAAAAATTTTCGTTTTAGGGTTGTTTCGTATACGTTTACTTTGGCTCGAATAAGCGTTCGGAAGAAACTTCCGTTAACTTATGGTATAGAAAAAAAAGAGGATTCTTGAGTTTTTTCCCTCTTGCAAAGTATTAATTCTTCATTTTCTTTTTTCAAAATACTTCAATTGGTACGCGCAAGAAATAGGCCAGTTCCGCAGCTTTTTGCTCAATTTCTCGTGGAGTCAAATTCTCATCAGTACGTGTCAAGGGAATGGCCCCCTGGCCTCTGATTTCCATATAAAGGACCCGACGAGCAAAAAGACCCTCTTTATTTTCTATTCTGATGGACTGAATGTCTTTCATAAGGAATCGGAGGAATATGCGACGGTTTTTTCCAGGGAATCCCCAACGAAAAATACACACTATGCCCTCTTTTATATCGAATCGATCATAACCACTACCTACATTCCACGAAATTGTGCACCACAAGTAGGAACTAATAAAAAGACCCGCGATCCCATAGAAAGACATCACGATCCCTTGTGGAAAAAAATGGATTTGCTGAGAAGGAAATAAAGATATAAAATTCCTACCAAAATAACTGGAGGTTCCAACCAATACAAACCCTAATGAACCTAAAAAAAGAATAAGGGCCCAGCCGAAATTACTTATTTTTCGAGATCCCGCTATAAGTTCTATCCATATACGTTCTGATCGCCAACTCATATTCTCACTAGACCTAGTTGCATTTTATTGGAATTGGAAAAATAACAAAAATAAATTGGATTTTACTTTTTTTGTTTCCGAAGTAACTTTCATCAACCAGCACTACTATGATGTGAACCTTTAAGAATAATTCATCGAATTGCTTAGATCCAAACTAAAATAATAACATCTCTTTCATACGATTTCCTATAGCTATCCACATATATATAGATATATTGACTTTACGTTTCCGAAATTCTCCCCGATGCCGATCCATTTGAAAAATGAATTTACCCATATATCATGTTTACACATACATAAGAGCTTATGCTCGAAAGAAGCAACATGTTATACCATATTCTACTAAATAGATATGGGTGTTATGATCCAAATAAGTTTCAAAAAAAAAAATGGATAAGATTTGTCCCTATAGTATCTAAAAAATCTTGTTTTTTTGAACATGAAGAGATAAAGAAACCATTGCAATTGCCGGAAATACTAAGCCTACTAAAGGCACAAAAATGGAGGGAAAGTTGTTGAGAGTTATCATTGAATGGGTACCTCGATTTAATATTTGTACCTGTTATTTTTATTTATTGTTTTATATTAATATTTTTATTTTAACCTTATATTGTTATAAAGATATCTTATAATTCATATATAATAATTATATTTATATAAATATAATTATTATATTATACTTATATTATACTAAGTATACCTAAGTGAGTATATACTTAAATAAGGAATATATAAGTATATGTTTTAATATAAGTATTTTTTTAATAAATATTTATTAAAAAATTCAATAAATGTGTAAATAAAAAATATGTAAATAAACGGACTTATTCACCTTTCTACATGTTTCTACACGAAATATATGTATGATAATCCACCTTTTTATTATTCATAATATTAGTTATTTTCTTGTTCTTGTCTTATAATTTAATAATTTTCATTTCAAAAAATTGATTCCGTTTTATTAATATTAAATTAAAATATTAAATTAATTATTAAATTAAGACTCTACTCTACGGCTCTACTTAATCTAAGTTTGATTCAAAGGAAAGAAAGCATGTAGCCGAAATAATTCACTCAGAACGCCCTTTAAAGGATTACGTGGTACGATTGGATCGAATAAGCCCTTATGGAATAAATATTCAGCCACTTGTGAATCCTCAGGTACTGTCTTATTCAATGTTTGTTCAATTACTCTTTTACCCGCAAATGCAATGTAAGCGTTGGGTTCGGCAATAATGATATCTCCCAACATACCAAAACTAGCCGTCACCCCACCTGTGGTAGGGGATGTAAGGATTGCGACATAAAATAACTTTTTATTTGATTGATAATCATATAAAGCGGAAGATATTTTAGCCATTTGCATCAAGCTCAAACTTCCTTCTTGCATGCGTGCTCCTCCGGAAGCACACACTAGAATAAGAGGTAAAAGTTTATTGGTAGCATACTCAGCCAAACGTGTGATTTTTTCACCTACTACGGATCCCATACTACCCCCCATAAACTGAAAATCCATAACCCCAATTGCTACGGGAATGCCATTTAATTGACCTGTGCCTGTTTGAAC